AATTATGAAACGTAATACTATGTTTTTTTCTTGATATTTCCTTATATTTATTTCTTTGTATTTGATATTTAGAAATATCAATTTCTTATAGAGATTATATGTATTTATATAATGTTATATAATGTATAAATAATGAAATGAAATAAGATAATGAAATATTATCAATAAAATAATATCAAACATAACATAGTAATTATCAAAACCGATAAATTTTTTTTGGTAAAAAATGTCTAGGGATTTCTAGCATATTGGAAGTTTTCTTTTCATTAAAATCCAGGTAAAGGATCGTTGCTTCTATTTATTTTATACAAATACGAATACGTAAACACAATCTAATGCGTTGAACGATTATATTTTCTTTCTTTTTCTTGTCCTGGATTTGACACATACTGAACTGATTAGATCCATTGGAATGAATTATTGTTTTTATTTTCTGGTACCTATGTATTTACATGAATATGTGGTAATGCTTTCATTTCATTTATATGAAAAACCAATGGTCTGTTCAGTCTATAAACAAGTACTAATGAGGAAATGAAAACTATACTAAACTAAAATAGAATGTCTATACAAAAATAGACAAATAGAATGTATTAGGGCTATACGGACTCGAACCGTAGACCTTCTCGGTAAAACAGATCAAACTGATTATTATCGAAATGATTCGAACTGTTTCAAAGACCCAACATGCATTTTGTTGCATTGGGCTCTTTCATCAACTGATGTAAAGATCAGTTAGTCCACCATATTTTTTCTTTACAGGAAAATAATGAGCTGGCTCCATGTGCTCTGATTCATTATTTGTATTCAGATCTAGTAGCAATACCAAAGTGTTTCAAAGAAGGGTTGCCTTGACTTAGGTCTGCCTTCGGCTTAGATCAACCTAAGTTAAATGGAGTCTCTATCGTTCCGCTGCAAGAGTAGAATATGAGACTTCATACACCTTCAAGTTCATAAGACGAAAAGAGGTTTTTTTGAAGCCCTTATACTCATAATGCCTAGCATTGAATGGGCTGGGTATTTACCTTATCAACTATCAAATCAATGACGGGTTCTATTTGATTTGGCACCTAAATTCGCACCAAAATCGGACCGAACCAAATATTTGTCAGGCTATTGTTCTCTTGTTCTCTCGAATCTATGGAGTAAGACATTGATTTTTCAATAAGATCAATTATGTTCATTGCATAATAAGCTCCCTTGAAAAGCATTGGCGCACGTGTAAACGAGGTGCTCTACCTAACTGAGCTATAGCCCTTGTCATAGATATCTTAACATATAGAGAATCTCTTGTCAAGATGGATATTCCCTAATCCCACATGATAACTCTCTGATCCGTTTACTGTTAACAGATTGGTATTGCTTAGAAACAATATTCTATCCATAATCCCCGAGGTGGTGGGTCTTCTTTTGCGGTGATAAATTACCTACTTAACTCAGTGGTTAGAGTATTGCTTTCATACGGCAGGAGTCATTGGTTCAAATCCAATAGTAGGTAGAACTTATTAGATACTATTGCATTGACTCCGGTATCTAATAAGTTTTTCTACCCATCTTCTTTTTTTCGTTGTATCGGATTAGACTTGAATTGTCTTCAATTGGCAGAATATAAATGTGGTGTATAATAAAGAACTTCTAAAAAACTTCTTTTTATTATTTTGATGTATTGACTTGACTAGTAGGAAATAACATTGACAGCCTCTACTCGTGTCCTAGCTCGTCTGAGAGCTAGATTCGCTTCAATCACTTGTCTCTTACCCTCAGCTCTACTCAAGTTAGCTTCAGCTATTTCAAGAGCTTGTTGAGCTTCTTGCGGATCAATGTCAGTACTCATCTCCGCATCATTTCCTAAAATGGTGATCTCATTATTCCCTATTCTAGCAAAACCACCCATCAGAGCCACCGTTAACCATTGGTCGTTGAGGCGTATTCTCAAAAGACCTATATCTACAGCCGTGGCAATAGGGGCGTGGTTTGGTAATACACCAATTTGGCCGCTATTTGTAGATAAAATGATTTCTTTCACTTCTGAATCCCAAATAATTCGATTAGGAGTCAGTACACAAAGATTTAAGGTCATTTCTTCAATTTGCTCTCCACTTCTAAGTTCATAGCTTTCGCGGTAGCTTCATCGATGTTACCCACCAAATAAAAGGCCTGCTCGGGCAGACCGTCTAATTCTCCGGAAAGGATCAGTTGAAACCCCCTAATTGTTTCTGCAAGACCAACATATTTTCCTGGAGAACCAGTAAATACTTCTGCCACGAAGAAGGGTTGTGATAAGAAACGCTCAATTTTTCGTGCTCTTGCTACAGTTAAACGATCCTCCTCGGATAATTCATCCAATCCAAGAATAGCTATAATGTCCTGAAGTTCTTTGTAACGTTGTGAAGTTTGCTTAACTCTTTGCGCAGTTTCATAATGTTCCTCGCCAACGATCCGAGGTTGTAACATAGTTGACGTTGAATCTAAAGGATCTACTGCTGGATAAATACCTTTG